TGTGTCTGTATATGTTTTTTTACAGTTAAAGTAAATAAATTTAGTAAAATAATAACAAATCTTAATTCTTAAATAATAAGAATTAAGAAATGACACTTCCATCATAGAATAAGAATGGAAATTGCCATAGAATGAGAATGGAAATTGCCCGGCCAGTACTTAAGCGGGCCGGGATTTTTTCGTACAAAATAAAAAGTAAGGTAGTCCTTCTATTGGTGATATCTGTTTCAAATCATTATATAAATTGAATTGCTGATCTGATCAAAATTTTTTATATCGTATATTATCATCATAATATTTATATATATATATTGAATTGATTGTTTTTTATATTTTTCTATTCTAATAAGAAAAAATAAGAAAAGAAAGAAGATGAGGGGTTTTTGATCAATCTTTACTTCAACTTTACCTGTTATATCACATAAACAATTTTCAATTTTTAGTTGGGAGAGATGGCTGAGTGGACTAAAGCGGCGGATTGCTAATCCGTTGTATGATTTTTATTTATACCGAGGGTTCGAATCCCTCTCTCTCCGCTATCCCTCATCACTGGATCCCTTGATTAAAATAGTTAATGGAATAAAGAATTCTTAAAAAAAGCAAAGCTAAAAATGTCTTATGTTTATTCTTCACGTCCTGGATTGCGTCCTGGATCATTAGATAAGAATCCGAAGATGAAGAGAGAAACAAAGAATATCACTACTGTATAAACGAAGAGTTTGAGAGTAAGCATTACAAAATCTCCAAGATATCATTTTTTTTAGGGGAATAGATTACCCATTTTTTTCGTACCGCATATGCTATAATGAAGTGTGTGTGTTTTTTTTTTTTTTCAAAAAATCATGAATTTAGGAGAATGGAGAATATTGAAGATTTCATCGAAAACTTACAGCAGCTTGCCAAACAAAGGCTAAGAGAAAAAAGAATAGAGGTATGATAGGCATAATGTCTATGAGTGGATTGAAAAAAGCATAAGCCTCGGGCAATTTGGCGAAGAAAAAACTACTCGAACTCAAATAAGGGATAGAATTAAGACAGATACAGATTAAACTAAAGATATTAAGCATAACAAAAATTTCGTTCTTGTAGATTAGATAATTTAATTTTGATTGAGTCATTTTTATGATATAAGGTAAAAATGAAAAAGGCAGGCAAAAAAATCCTTCTTTATTCTTTGAACTATCCCAAATCAAAAACCCCTTTCAATTCTCAAACAAGAATACAAAGAATTATACTTTCATACAATATCTTAATTGAATTCAATGTAATGATCAATGAATTTTTTGATTCTATCTCTTCATGTATAGAAACCTAGCAACAATATATTACATACTAGAATTGACGAATAACCAATACTAATATAATATTAGTATTTATTAGTATTGAATATAAATTTCAATGGGGCGTGGCCAAGCGGTAAGGCAACGGGTTTTGGTCCCGTTACTCGGAGGTTCGAATCCTTCCGTCCCAGCCCCTTTCTTTGAGGTTTTTAATTTATTTGTTCAAGAAAAAAAAAGGGATCCTTCCTGAGTAAGACTTTTCCGTAAAGTAAGAAAAGTAAAATATTATTATATATTTAATATAGAGACTATTTATAGATATAATATAAAATAAAAACGATACGACCGGCCATATCATAATATATAATAATATATACATATATCCGTTGATCCAATGACTATTCATGATTTCATATTGAATCAATTCCATATCAGTTTGAAATTAAATAAGAGAAATGTTATGGTAAAACTTCGTTTGAAACGATGTGGTAGAAAGCAACGTGCGACTTGAAGGACATGATTGACTGTGGATTCTTACATCCGCCATTTTCTATAAGAATGAAGATGCTCTTGGCTCGACATAGTTTGTTCTTTTTACTAGGAACCTAATTTGTGTTGGGTTCTAATCTAAATAAAAAGTACATGATGAAGCTCGAGCAGAAAGTATTGAGATTTATTTATCGGGGGGAAGAATCTAGGGTTAGTGACAATAAAAATCAATAAGTTGAACCAACTTTGTAAATATATCCTCTATAATATATATTTATAATATAAATTGATAAATTATATAAATTGAAAAGGGTTAAAATTCAAACAAGTTTGAAATAAAAAAGAAAATAAGTAATATTTGTCGGAATTCATAAAACTATATTCGATCAAAAGTGTATCACAAGGGAATCAATCTCTCTTATTTTTTTCTATAGAAAGAAATAAGAGAAAAAACAAAAGGTATGTTGCTGCCCTTTTGAAAGGAGTAAGGATCACCGAAGTAATGTCTAAACCCAATGATTTCACAAAACAAAAATAAAGGATTCCGGAACAAGGAAACACTATTTTCAATTGTCTCAACAATTGGATCAAAATGCGGAATAATAATTGATTCGAGACAAACAAAAGAAGTTAGAGACGGCTCAATAAATATCTAAGGATTTCCTCAGAATTACCCAACTTGAGTTATGAGTACGAATGAGATCTTTTTAACTTTCGTAAGGAAAGAGGAAGAAAAAACCACTTTAATCATAATTATTTATTCAGTATTTTATGGATATATTTGCCGTTATATACAGAAATTATAATCATTTTTTCTCGAGCCGTATGAGGATAAAACCTCCTATACGTTTCTAGGGGGGGCATTGTTTATCTACATCTATCCCGATGAGCCATCTATCGAATCGTTGCAATTGATGTTCGATCCCGAAGAGAAGGAAGAGATCTTCGGAAGGTAGGTTTTTACGATCCGATAAAGAATCAAACCTATTCAAATGTTCCCGCTATTCTATATTTCCTTGAAAATGGTGCTCAACCCACAGTAACTGTTCATGATATTTTAAGGAAGACAGAATTATTTAAAGAAGGAATATTGGGTTAACTGTTAATTTTATTAAATTAAAAAAATTGAATAAAAAAGAGAGGGGACTAGCATCTATCTTTGTATAATTATTTCTCCATAATTTGTTTGCTCTTTTTTTTTACTCACTTATTATTTTCTTATTTATTGTTATTGTAGTAATTTAATTTACCGACAAAGACAGGGTCAATTTCGGTTATTGTACCTGTACCTCTTTTGATTGAATCAACTCGATATTTTTCTCTACCCTGCCTTTATTTATTTTTGCATTCAAATTTATTTTTTTATTTATATTGTGCCAATCTAACACAAGGCCTTAATTTGATTTATTTAGAATTTTTTTCTCAGCATTCTATTCATATTGACAATGGTGTACCGAACAAATATAATTTGATCATAGATAAATAAAATGGATCTGTTTATTCCTGCCTTATATTTATTTTTCCTTCGCTTTAGCCTTAGTCACCTTAGTCATAAGGATGTGTTTACTGAATTTACTGGTATACAAGACGTAAAAAAAAAAAAAAAAATGGAATGGATCAAGAGAAAAATAGGTATAAGTTTTAATTATAGATATTTAGATATATCTATTGAGAATTTATTATTTTTTAATCCAATAAATTTGATTTGTTGCTAGTTCAATCTTTTATTTTGGCGGGATGGGATCAATTTTTTTTTTTTTTTATCGTATCTACAATCCGGGTTGCTAACTCAACGGTAGAGTACTCGGCTTTTAAGTGCGACTATGATCTTTTACACATTTGGATGAAGCAACGAATTCGTCCAGACTATTGGTAGAGTCTATATAAGACCACGACTGATCTTAAAAGGTAATGAAGGAAAAAACAGCATGTCGTAATAATTCTTTTTATTTTTGGAAGGAGACAAAAGAAATTGACAGTTGGGTCTAGTGAATAAATGGATATCGTCTTTTAGCCCTAATTTTGGTAAAACAAAAAGCAACGAGCTTATATTCTTAAAATTGGAATAATTACCCGATCTAATTTGGATGTTAAAAATAGATTAGTGCCAGTGCAGAAAAAGGTTTTTATGCGAGTGAATCATTGATTATTTTTTATTTTTTTATGAAAAAAATCCTAACTATTCTCTTTGGAGACGGATGTGTAGAAGAAACAGTATACTGATAAAGTAAAGAGAATCTAATTTTTTCCAAAATCAAAAGAGCGATCAGGTTGCAAAAATAAAGGATTTTTTACTCTCTTGTAATTTTAACAAAGGATAAAACCTATTGTATAGAAAAGGAGAGGAAAAGGATCCTGTTGATTGGGATTCTAGGTCTCCGGGGTCTATCTTTATTTCTTAACTATATATACTGTAATTATATACCCTGTTCGGACCATATTGCACTATGTATCATTTGATAACCCAAGAAATGCCTCCTGTCTTGTGTTTCTGTTTCAAGTAGAAAAATGTAAATGGAAGAATTACAAGGGTATTTAAAAAAAGATAGATCTCCGCAACAACACTTCCTATATCCGCTTCTCTTGCAGGAGTATATTTACACACTTGCTCATGATGATAGTTTAAATGGTTCGATTTTTTACGAACCTATCGAATTTATTGGTTATAACAATAAATTGAGTTTAGTACTTGTAAAACGTTTAATTATTCGAATGTATCAACAGAATTTTTTGATTGATTTGGTTAATGATTCTAATCAAAATAGATTCGGTGGACACACCAATTATTTTTATTCTCATTTTTTTTATTCTCAAATGGTATCAAAGGGTTTTTCAGTCATTGTGGAAATTCCATTCTCGCTACGATTAGTATCTTCTTCCGAAGAAAAAGAAATACCTAAATCTCAGAATTTAGGATCTATTCATTCAATATTTCCTTTTTTAGAGGACAAATTATCTCATTTAAATAATGTTTCAGATATACTAATACCCCATCCTATCCATTTTGAAATTTTGGTTCAAATCCTTCAATGCTGGATTCAAGATATTCCCTCTTTACATTTATTGCGATTCTTTCTACATAAATATCAGAATCTGAATAAAACTATTCAGAGTAATAAAACTATTTATGTTTTTTCAAAAGAAAATAAAAGACTATTTTGGTTCCTGTACAATTCTTATGTATCTGAATGCGAATTTTTATTAGTTTTTTTTCATAAACAATCCTGTTAT